TAAGATCTAAGGGACCCTTTTAAGAAGCTTGGAAGGCTTATAGTTTATATAACTTAAGATCTTAGTTAAACTTAGGGTAACCCTTAATAGGGCTTTGAAGGCCCTTAGTTTATATAACTTAAAGTTTAATAGAAGTAATAATATTAACGGTGGGATTAATAACCCTACTAGATTGATAGATAGTAACGGGAATTGTACTTTTATTTGCGTAAGTGTTAATGTGTTAGTCGAATTTGATATAAGTATGTTTGAGATTGTAAGTCGGATATAAAAGAAAAGGCTAATAAATGTACTTGATAGAAGGATCAATAAGGAGAACGAAGATTGTGTGTCTATTAGAGTTTGAATAATAATAAGCTTAGGCACAAACCCTGTAAATGGGGGTAGACCACCCAAAGATAATAACGGGATTGTTAGTATAATAGTGGATTTCGGTTGTGTTGAAGCTATAATTTGGTTAATAGATCTTATTTGTAATGATCAGAATGTGTAGACCACTGAGAATATGATTAACGTGTATATAAGAAAATATGATCTTCATACTCAATCAGAAATATTGATTGATGATAATAATCATGCTGTATGTGCAATAGAAGAGAATGCTAGTACTTTTCGTAATGATAGTTGACTTAACCCTCCGATTGCTCCTACGATAGCTGATATTGTTATGTGTAGGTATAATATTGTAGTTAATGATTGTGTTTTAGGGATAATCGAAATAAGGATAAACGGGTTTACTTTTTGTACTGATAATAGTGTTGATAACCCAGTTCAAGATAAACCATCTACTACCCTAGGAAGTCACTGATGAACCGGGGCTGCTCCAATTTTTAGTAGTAACGCAATTGTAATGAGTGGTTGGACCTCATGTAGTGGTGCTAACGCGGTTGAGATAATAATAAGTGAGGATGCTATAGCCTGAATTAAAAAATATTTTAGTGCTGATTCAGAGGAATATTTATTATTTTTTGAGATTATAATTGGTAAAAACGAGATAAGGTTAATCTCTAATCCGATTCATGCAATGAATCATGAGTTTGATGAAATGGTTAATAAAATAGAGAACAAAATTGAAGTTAGGAATAAAGGTAAAGAAGGGTGAAGTGGCAAATGGTTAGCCAGAGGCATTGTTGCATAACAGTTTTATCAGTTCTGTCCTTTTATCGGGCACTCTCGCTATAATTAAAATTTACTTGTATTTATGTAGTGCTACACAATATCAAAATAAATTTATTAAAACTGAGTGTACAGTAATTATTTATTTAAGTGTAAAAATTAATTAAAATATAAAAAAAATATGGCTAAGTTAATTAAAAGAGGATAGATCCATACACGAGGTATGAGCCCGGTAGCTTAAGTTAGCTTATCTTTTATAATAAATATATACCTGAATTAAATATTTATGTTAATATATTAAAAATTATACATACATATTAGTAATTAAAATATATTCTAGTAGTATGAGATGTTTTATTTAAGTGGTTGGTTGTTGTGGGAATACTGTATTTAGTACATATATATATAAATTTATTGGATTTATGGTCTTAACTAATAAATGTTTAAATAAACTGTTTATGAACACTTATAGCTTAATTTATTACATCTTTAATTATAAACTAAACAATAATTATAAAAATAAATGAACTTGTTGTGGAAATAAATTTCTTTTCGCCGTAGGAAGAAAGGGTTGAAATTTATCAACAAGTTCAGTTTATTATGTCACTTGATCTATAAACATTTATTTCTTGATATGACTCCAGCATTATTTAAAAGTGCCTGGGCACATTAATACTATATTTACCACGGGTAAATATAGTATTAATGTTTGATTAATCCAGCCTTCCAGTTAAAATAAATATATATGGTGAATATAACTTATCAGTGGTCCCGGGGCCACTGATAAGTTATATAAAGTATCTAACGAAAAAAGATCAATATAATTTATAAATACTACTTAGTAGTATATTATTAGAGTATAAACTATATATAAATAATAAAAAAAAAAAAAAACGGTAATACTTCAGTTACGTTGAGGTTCTTCGGTTTTACCGGCGTTTTTATTTAATTTGGTTAAAATAAGCGGGTTATTATTTAAATAAATTTTGGGTTTGTTGGATAGATTATTGTTGGATAGATTAATTTTGGTTATTATATATTTAGTGTTATTAGTGATAGTGTTGATTAGGGTTGCTTTTGTAACTTTAATAGAGCAGAAGATTTTAGGGTGTGCTCAAATTCGGCTTGGTCCTAATTATGTTGGTTATTGAGGTATTTTTCAACCATTTGCTGACGCTATTAAGCTTTTTAGTAAGGAGAGTGTTGGTTTGATTAGCTCTAATTTAATAGTGTATTATGGTGCTCCTGTAATTATATTGAGTGTTCCATTAATCTTGTGGCTTATTGTTCCTGTTAGCACAGGAGGCCTTGACTTTAAATTTGCAATTTTTTTTTTTATTTGTGTTAGTGGATTTGGTGTTTACCCTATTTTAAGTTCTGGTTGATCATCTAACTGTAAATATTCCATGTTAGGTAGTTTACGTGCTGTTGCTCAGATAATCTCATATGAGGTTAGGCTGGCTATAATTTTATTAAGTGTTGTTTGAGTTAGTAGCAGGTTCAATGTTTATGATGTGTTATCTGGTCAAGCATTAGTATGAAATTGTTTTTTTTTTTTTTTTTTATGCATTATTTGGTTTGTGTCTAGATTAGCTGAGACTAACCGTACACCTTATGATTTTGCTGAAGGGGAGTCTGAGTTAGTCTCAGGGTTTAACACAGAGTATAGAGCTGGTGGATTTACAATAATTTTTATAGCTGAATATGCTAGAATTCTGTTTATAAGTATATTTTTTTCAGTTTTATTTTTAGGTGGACCTGAATTTGGGTATGCTGGGGTTTTAAAGACAATAGTTGTTTCTGTCTGGTTTGTATGGGTTCGGGCTACTTTACCTCGGTATCGTTATGACAAACTTATAGGGTTAGCTTGGAAGAGGTTTCTTCCTGTGAGGTTATTAGTTTTTATTTATTACTTAGGCTTAATAAATTAATTGTGTGTAAAACAGGAAATAATCTTTTTATCAAGGTTTAAAAGGTTAGTTTTAATTTACTATTTAGTTAATTAAATTGAATTTTGTAATTTTATTTTATGGGTTGAATACAAATATTTTAAATTATACCCAGAAAATAGTTTACATAAAATAGTAATTTTGGGTATTACAGAGGGGGTTATCTTTTTCTGATTTTGGTAGTGGTAGTTTGGGTTTAAAGTTAGATTTTTATGTTTTGTTTAATAATACTAGTTTAGTTAGTGATTGTAATTTGGTATAATTAATCATTGGTTTGTTTATTGGTTTAAATGTAAATCAGAATGTCAATGTCTTGTTGGTTAGTTTTGTTCAGTTAACTAAGATTTTTAATGATAAGACAAAGTTGGTTAGTATCTGTTTTAATTTTAATAAGGGGGATTATTAGGTTTGTTTTGAACCAAGGTCATTTGTTAAACAGTCTATTAAGGTTAGAGATGATTGCAGTTGGAGTTTACATAACATTAAGCTGAATTTTTATTGGGTTGGGCTATGAGGTTTACTATAGTCTGTATTTCTTGATTATAGTAGTATGTGAGGGTGCTATGGGCTTATCTCTACTAGTAATTATGAGATTTAGTCATGGTAGTGATTATATAGATAGGTTTGGTATGTTAGTGTGATAAGTGTCATTAGTATTTTGATTATAAGAATAGTGTTGTCTGGCTTGTGAGGTGAGGTTTTGTTGTTTATAGGTGTTATGTTTATATCAATGGTACTGTGCGGGTCTGATTTAGGTGGAGGTAAGATTACTGGTTTAATTGAGGTTGATAATTTAGGGTTAGTATTAATCAGGTTAAGTGTCTGGGTGGTTGGTATATCCTTTTTAGGTAGAATACAGATCAAGAATTTAAGGTTAAGAAGAGCAAGGTTTGTATTTATTAGTTTAATTTTACTATTAAGGTTAGTTTTTAGGTTTTCTTTTTCTGATTATTTATTATTCTACTTAAGGTTTGAAACTTGTTTGATTCCTATCTTGTTTATAATTTTGGGTTGGGGGTACCAACCCGAACGAGCTCAAGCTGGGGTATATATACTGTTTTATACTTTGTTAGGTTCTTTACCGTTATTTTTTATAATTATATATATTAAAATAAAGCAAGGGTTAGGAAATATGTATATGGTTGATGATAGCGGTTTTAGTAGGGTAATCATATATCTTTTTTTAGTAGTGGCGTTTTTGGTAAAGTTTCCTATATATAGAGTCCACTTGTGACTATTAAAGGCTCATGTAGAGGCCCCTGTAGCTGGATCTATAATTTTAGCTGGTGTTTTATTAAAGTTAGGGGGATATGGATTGATTCGTGTATTACCTTTGTGTGTAAGGTGTCCTAGTGTTGTATTTAATTTTATTATTAGAATAAGTTTATGAGGAGGGGTAGTAGTTAGGTTGGGTTGCTTACGCCAGATCGACATAAAATTATTAGTAGCTTGCTCCTCTGTTGTGCATATGGGAAGGTGCGTAGGTGGTTTATTCGTTCTAAGAGAATGGGGTTATAAAGGGGCAGTAGGTATGATGGTTGGACATGGTTTGTGTTCATCTGGTTTGTTTTATTTAGTAAATTTAGTATATGAGCGTACTCACAGGCGTAGGATGTTAATTAGTAAAGGGTTATTGAATCTAATACCTGCCATGAGTTTATGATGATTTTTAATGCTAAGAGCTAATATATCTGCTCCACCTAGTTTAAATCTTTTAAGTGAGATTATATTGATTGTAAGATTAGTTAGGTGGAGTAGTTGAAGAATATTAATGTTAGCTATAATGGCTTTTTTTAGGGCTAGATATAGTATTTATCTTTTCTCTCTTAGTCAACATGGCGCATATTTATTAAGAAAGAGAGGGTTTCATAGTGGAGGTTGTATTGAATATTTAGTTGTATTTTTACATTGAGTACCATTAAATTTATTAGTCCTGAGGTTTTACTGTATTAGGTAGATTTTTCTAATTTTATTAAATCTATATATTTTGGTTGTAAAGGTGTATTAGATTTGTATAGTGAAACTTTAAAGTACAATTTATAGTTAGTATTTTTGTATATTATTAGTTTGTGTACGGTTTTATTGTGTTTAATGTGTATTTTATTAAATAAAAAGTTGGATCTTGATAGTTTAATTAAAACACTATATTGTGGTTATAGGGATGTTTACTAGCTCTGGATAGTGAAAGTTGGTAGTAAAGTTTATAGGGTATTTAGTGTTATTTTGTGTATTATTAGTTTGTGTATATATTTAGGGTGTTTTATGTGTATTTTATTAAACAAAAGATATTTTATTGAGTGGGAGGTAGTAGTATTAAATGGTTCCAGGGTAGTTATAAGTTTGATTTTTGATTGAATAAGGTTTAGGTTTTTAGGCAGAGTGTGTATTATTTCATCTGTTATTGTTAAATACTCTTCTTATTACATAAGAGGTGAGAAGAACTATATTCGGTTTATATTTTTATTATTGATGTTTGTTGGTTCAATATGATTCTTGATTATCAGACCTAATATAATTAGGTTGTTATTAGGTTGGGATGGACTTGGTTTAACTTCTTATGTATTGGTGGTGTTTTACCAGAGGGAGGCATCTTGTAATGCAGGGATGTTAACAATTTTGAGAAATCGTGTAGGTGACGTAGCTATTTTAATAAGTATTGGTATTATAAGTTACTTAGGTAGTTGAAACTATGTTTTTATGGACAAAGCCAGGTCTATATTAGTAGGATTAGTAATTTTAGCTAGTATTACTAAGAGAGCACAAGTTCCTTTTTCTGCTTGACTTCCAGCTGCCATGGCTGCTCCTACTCCTGTTTCTGCTTTAGTACATTCATCAACTTTGGTTACTGCTGGTGTATATTTGTTAATTCGGTTTAGATGGGCTTTAGAAGATAGGCAGTTAAATAGTATATTGTTGATAATCTCAACTATTACTATGTTAATAGCGGGTATTGGAGCTAATTTAGAATCTGATATAAAAAAGGTAGTAGCTTTGTCAACTTTAAGTCAACTGGGTTTAATGGTGATAACAGTAAGTGTAGGGATACCAGAGCTTGCTTTTTTTCATTTGATTATGCATGCCATATTTAAATCTAGGTTGTTTATATGTATTGGGTTTATGATTCATAGAATAAGAGGGGCACAGGATAGTCGAAAAATAAGAGGGTTGTGCGTATCAGCCCCTTTAATAAGAGTAAGGTTTGGTGTTAGTAATTTAGCTTTAGCTGGTTTCCCATTTTTGGCTGGGTTTTATTCTAAGGATGTTATTTTAGAGTTATTGTTTTTCAACGGTGGTAATATCTTAGTTATAGTAGTTATAGTATTGGCTACTGGTTTAACTGTCTCATATAGACTGCGTGTTATGTATTTAGGGGTTGTGTCAGTGGATAACCTAGAGGTAACAAGTGGTGTTAGGGACTCAGGGTTATGATTAATTAAAGCTATGTCAGCTGTTGTTAGTGCTAGTGTAGTATTTGGTTTTTTTTTCTCCTGGGTTTTTTTTCCCGCTGGATCGGTAGCTTTGTTAAGTGGGCTTGGAAAAATGTGTATTGGAGTTATTAGGTTGTTTATAGGAGTTGTTAGATTTTATTATTTAGCAGTGGGTGGTAAAATAATAGGTTTAGGTAATTTATACAAGGCTAATAGAAAAATATGGTTTTTACCTGAATTAAGTAGAAAACCAATTAGATTATTAAGTGTCTTATACGGGGGAACAGCTACTAAGGTTATAGATTTAGGGTGAATAGAATTTTACGGGGGCCGCGGAGGACACAGAGTTTTTATACATATAAGATGAGTTAGGCAGTATGGTCAGCGTGGAGTTATAGTAAGACCTTATTTATTTAGTGGGGTAATTGTTATATTAGTTTTAGTATTTATTATATAACTGAGGTGGTTTAAATTAGAGCGCTATATTGAAGCTATAGAGGAAGGATGTCCTCCTTGGTATAAATATTAACTTGTATATAACTGGACTAGGGTTATAGGTGCACAAATATAAGTTTTATTTTTAAATATTAATTACACTACTAATGGGTTTATTTGTCTATTGTTGCTTACTGTAAATTAAACAAACCAACTAACGGTAGATTTTTATGTTTAATTATAATGTTATTAATTTTGTAATAATACACAATGTAATGATTATTTAATATAAAATGGTATTTTTATTTAAATAGGGTGTGTTGACTTGGTGGTGTAGTACATAGTAGGTTGCAAACTTAAAGAAGCGTTAGCCCTAGTTATTTTATCTTGGTGTATATAGCACATAAAATTTTGATTTTTACGGAAGAAATCTAGATAAATGGCTCTATGGTGTAGAAAACATGATAGGTTGTAAACTTAGAGAAGCTTAAGGCTAGGGCCTACTAAATAGTTAAGTGATAATAAAATTATAATTTAATGTTAGCTGTGTAAAATTTATTAGTTTATTTAAATAAGTAGTAGTATCAGATCTTTATTTTTAATGTTTATTGTTGTAAAAATACTGTGTTTAGTACATATATATATAAATTTATTGGATTTATGGTCTTAACTAATAAATGTTTAAATAAACTGTTTATGAACACTTATAGCTTAATTTATTACATCTTTAATTATAAACTAAACAATAATTATAAAAATAAATGAACTTGTTGTGGAAATAAATTTCTTTTCGCCGTAGGAAGAAAGGGTTGAAATTTATCAACAAGTTCAGTTTATTATGTCACTTGATCTATAAACATTTATTTCTTGATATGACTCCAGCATTATTTAAAAGTGCCTGGGCACATTAATACTATATTTACCACGGGTAAATATAGTATTAATGTTTGATTAATCCAGCCTTCCAGTTAAAATAAATATATATGGTGAATATAACTTATCAGTGGTCCCGGGGCCACTGATAAGTTATATAAAGTATCTAACGAAAAAAGATCAATATAATTTATAAATACTACTTAGTAGTATATTATTAGAGTATAAACTATATATAAATAATAAAAAAAAAAAAAATTAATTTGTTTTTTTTTTTTGCATTACATAAGGTCGACACACTCTTTGCTTGTGGTATTGTTAGGTGGTCGGTTATACTATAAGTCTAATTGGTTTTTTGTTTAGTAGAGGTAAAATTTGTGCCAGCATCTGCGGTTAGACTTATTTTACGTGTATTCATTTGTAGGTGTTAGGTAAAGTGAGGTTAAATATTTTTTGGTGGAATAAGGACAATAGTTTTTGTTAGTTCTGATGAGTGTTATTGTAAGACTAGGATTAGATACCCTATTATTTTATTATTTAGTTCTCCTAATGAGTTTAAAATTAAAAAATTTGGCGGCCTGTTGTTTTTAGAGGAATTTGCCTATAAACGATAAACCTCGTTGTGTCTTACTTACTTATATTTTGTATACCGTTATTTAGGTAATTTTGGTAGAATTAATTTCCGTAATATTGTTTAGGATGCTAAATCAAGGTGCAGGGATATGTGAGTCGGAGTTAATTACAATATTTATTTAATAGGCGGATAGTTAAGCAAGATTTTATTTGAAGTTGGATTTAATTGTAAAAATTATATTAGTGAATATAGCCCAATAGGTGTACAAATTGCCCGTCATTCTCTTTGAGACAAGTCGAAACAAAGTAGATTTATCTGAAGATGACTCTAAGATTAAGTCAGCTTGTTTAGTGAGCAATTATAATTTTATGGTACTAATTGGAATTATTAGTTTAATAGTAAAAATTTGGTTTGTACCTTTTGTATCAGGGTAACTTAAAATATCAAGTTATTATAGATTTCTCGAGTGTATGCGATAGCTAAGTTTGTTTAATAAGTTGAATTTTTATATTAATAGAATTAGTAGTGAAATGTTTTCGGTTATACTGCTAGCTAGTTTATTAGTCTAAGTTTAATTACTTATACTATAAGTATATCTTGTAATGGGGTAATCTCTTTACTATTGATAAATTTACATTTGGTTTAGGGAATTAGGCTTTGGATTTGCCATATTAATATATTTTTGTAAATAACCTATGAGAGTTAATTTTAATGGTTTCTCACACAGGCTAATATATTTTTTATACTTGGAATAATTTATTAATAATGAGTTTATTAGTACTAATAGGAATTATATAGAAGGAACTCGGTAATTTTTTGAAAGTTTAGCAAAAACATTTTTTTGAGGTTAAGTCAGGATATGGCCTGCCCAGTGAGTTATTCAACGGCTGCGGTATTTTGACCGTGCTAAGGTAGCATAATCATTTGTTCTTTAATTGAGTTCTGGTATGAATGGTTTAACAAAAATGAGTATCTTTGTTTATAACAGGAAATTGTATTTCTAGTGATAATACTGGATTGATATTAAGGGACGATAAGACCCTAAAAGCTTTATTTTATGTGCAAAGTTAGTTTTAGTGTATTGATAGGATTCTTTGTTGGTAAGTTAGCTGGGGTAGCTGTTCTAGGTAAATTAGAGTGTTATATTATACTTAATGAAGGGTTTATGGTCCTGTTTATACGGATAATTAGAGTTAGTTACTTTAGGGATAACAGCGCAATATTTTTGGGGAGATCATATCTATATAGGTGATTGCGACCTCGATGTTGAATTAAAAGTTCCCCGTGGGGCAGAGAATACGGTGGATGGTTTGTTCAACCATTAAATTTTTACATGATTTGAGTTCAAATCGGTTTAAGCCAGATTGGTTTCTATCTTTTATTAAATAATAATTCTTTTTAGTACGAAAGGGTTGAGAGAAGTTTATACACTTGCCGGTTAGGCGGAGGAGCGCGTCAGGCTTAGAACTTGAATAGGACTATAATAGTCAAGCGGTGTTTGAGTTATGTTTGTATTTGATTTATTCAATGTTGGTTTGGTTTATAATATCTGGTTGTATAATTTATTAGATTTATTTTATGTTAACAGATTGTAAGTTTTTCAAATATTCTATGCCGTGTCTTTTATTATTTACTAATATATTAGTTAATTAGTCCTGTTTTTTATACATGACTAGTTATTTAAGCTTTTGAAGATTAACCTTCTCTTTATGTTTTCAAGACATACGTCTAGAACTTAAAAGCTACATAGATTGTAGGGAGTCCCATAGTTTTATAATTAAAGGGTTAATAATAAAGTATGAGAAGTAGCATACGGTTAAAATTTGTCCTGTCAAGATATAAGGTTCTTCTACAGGTCGTATACCAATTCATGTTAGTAGGGCTACTGTGGTTAGGAATAACCAGAACAATACTTTATTGGGTGGGTAGAAAGCTGTTCTTTTTATTTTTGCTATAAATGTGAATGGTACTACATATAGAATTAGGACTGATAGTAAAAGGGCTAGTACTCCACCTAGCTTGTTTGGGATTGACCGTAAGATGGCATAGGCAAATAGGAAGTATCATTCTGGTTGGATATGGTGGGGAGTAACGGCGGGATCGGCAATAGTAAAATTTTCATTATCACCAAGAGTTAATGGTATGTATAATGCTAATGTGATAAATATAGTGGATGATAGTAAAACACCTAGTAAGTCTTTCATAGAAAGAAAAATATGGAATGGAGCTTTATCAATGTTTGTTTTTAAACCTAATGGGTTATTTGAACCTGTTTGGTGTAATAGAGTAATATGAATAACCACTAATCCTAAGATAATGAACGGGATAACAAAATGAAACGTAAAGAATCGTATGATTGTTGGGTTATGAATGCTAACACCCCCTCAGATAAAATGAACTAAATTAGGTCCAATGTATGGGACCTCTGAGAAAAGATTAGTGATAACTGATGCCCCTCAGAAAGATATTTGATTAACTGGTAACACGTATCCTAGGAAGGCTGTTGCTATGGTTATTAGAAGAATAGTTACACCGATATTTCATGTGTCTTTATATAGGAACGATCCGTAGTATAAACCTCGGCCTGTGTGGGCATAAAGGCAAATAAAGAATAAAGAGGCGCCGTTAGCATGTGTATATCGGATGAGTCATCCTATTTCAGTTGATTCCATAGATTGTGTAATTATTGAAAAACTTAATTCTATTCTAGGTGTGTATATAGATGCTATAATAAGTCCTGTGATAATTTGTATAATTAAACATATAGAAAGGAGAGAACCAAAGTTTCATATTGATGAAAGATTAGACGGGGCCGGCAAATCTACTAAAGTAGAGTTGAATACTGAAAATAATGGGTTTTTTTTATAGTATTGCTTGGTCATTAGTTTATTGATCGCAGAGGTCCTACGGAATAAGACCTATTTTTTACTACAGCAATAAGAGCAATCAATAAATAATTAATTATTATGATTGATATAGATAAAACTACAGGAGAATATATTTTATACACAGTAAATGTAGCTATATGTGTCTGTAGTATAAGTAATGAGTTAGTTTGAGTTATCAGGTATGTATAGTTTGATGGTAAGTGTATCACTAGTAAGATTATAGTAACTATAATGGCTACGGATGTATATAATATTGTTTGGCTGGAGGAGAATGCTAGTTCATTAGAAGCAAGGGATGATACATAAACAAAGATTACTATAATACTTCTAATGAAGATTATTAGAAAAATAAATGAGAACCAAGATGAAGAAGATAAATAAAAGATTATAATAGAGACGATAATAGCTTGAGTGATGATAAATATGGCCAACAGGAGCGGTGAAGTTGAGTAGAGAAATAGAATTGAAGTTGAGAGTCTTATAAGAGTAATTATTGTTAACATTAAATTTAGTAAACACATGCTTAACAAGAATTTCCTAGGTTTACCTTTAGAGAATACAATTTTAGTTTACAAGACTAATGTTTTTGGTTAAACTATAAAGGCTTAAAATTAATTTATTGGTTTGTATATTTATGTGAATAATAAGGTTTTGGTTTTATATATAATTATCAATATGGTTTGTTTTATTTATATAATTGGTTTGTGGGTTATTAGTTACGAAATACTGTTCATTATTCTTAGCTAATTTTTTAATTTGGTTGGTAGTTTAATAAGTATTTTTATCTATTTTAATGTTATAAGTAGTTGTTTAGTTTACCTGTTAAATAAAGTGAGTCAGTTGTTAGATTTGTTAGTGGTTTTTTAATTTTTATTAGTTGTTGGATTACTAAATATTGTTCTTTTTAGATGGTGAGACAAGGCTTACGCCTATGTTCAGGTCGAAACTGAAAGTATGGTTTACTTTTGTCTTTAAATAGAGTTTAGCTTAGTCTTGAAAGGACTATGTGTTTTTTACACTATAAAGATAACTAGAAAGAAACTCAATAAAATCATTAACAGTGACTTGCCTCTATTTGGCTTTAGCTAAAAAACGAAGTGATATTCACTGAGTTTGAGATTAGAAGTCTCTATTATCGTTTTTAAAACAGGCTATTTGCTCTTTTTGAGTGCAAATCAAATATTCTAGTAAATTACTGTTTTAAGAGACTCAATCTAATGCTCCTTGGTTTCACTCATGAATCAACCCAGCAGTTAGGATTAATATGATGATTAGTGCTGTTAATGGTATATTAATTGACTCAGATGATTTAGAAATTGTACCTAGAGGTAGCAGCAGGGCGATCTCTACATCAAAAATTAGGAATAACATAGTTACTAGGAAAAATCGTAAAGAGAAAGGTATCCGTGCTTTTTTTACTGGGTCAAAACCACATTCGAAAGGTGACAATTTTTCCCGGTCTTTAATAGATTTTTTTCCGGTAGTTAATGCGATTATGGCAATTATTATTGAGATAGTGGTAGTAATGGCAAATATTGTAACTATAGTATTAATTAAGTAAAAATAAATATATTTAAATTATGACCCTCATCAGTAGATTGAAGTGTAAAGAAATAATCATACTACATCCACAAAATGTCAGTATCAGATTGCTGCCTCCAAACCTATATGATGATTTCTTGAGAAGTGTGCTTGATTGGTTCGAATTAAACAAACGGCTAGGAATGTCGACCCGATAATTACATGTAACCCATGGAAACCAGTTGCTACAAAGAATGATGCCCCGTATACTGAGTCTGCAATTGAGAAGGGAGATTCTAAGTATTCGAAGGCTTGCAGAGCAGTAAAATAAACACCTAGAGTTACTGTAAGAATTAATCCTTGAACTGCTTGAGAATGAAGATTCTCTGTAACAGCATGATGTGCTCAAGTCACAGTAACACCAGATACTAATAAGATAGCTGTGTTTAATAGAGGGATTTGGAATGGGTTGAAAGGTGTGATTGAGGTTGGTGGTCAGCACCCACCTAATTCTATTGTTGAGTTTAATCTTCTATGGAAGAAAGCTCAAAAAAAAGAAAAGAAAAATAGAACTTCTGATACAATAAATAAGATTATTCCTCAACGTAGTCCTTGAGTAACTGACAAGGTGTGAAGTCCTTGTAATGTTCCTTCGCGTGAGATATCTCGTCATCATTGTGCGCTTGTTAATAGGATTGTCAGGATACCAATTATAAGTAAAGATGGGTTAAACAGGTTGAACCACTTTACTAACCCTGTTGTTAGTAATATAGCTCCAATAGACGCAATTAAAGGTCATGGTCTTTTTTCTACTAAATGATATGGGTGGTTAGTATATGTTGACATTAGGTTGTAACCTCTGCTGCGTAAAGTGTGATTAATACTCTTATTACATAGGCTTGGATAAATGCTACGGCAATTTCTAGTGTACTAAGGGCGACTTGGGCTATGAATAAAATAGGTATAGCTAACAAAGGTGTCATTGGTGTAGCTGACCTTAATAGAACAATTAATAAGTGACCTGCAATTATATTAGCTGTTAATCGAACAGCTAATGTCCCAGGTCGGATTATATTTCTAATTGTTTCAATTAATACTATAAACGGTATGAGAAAGGTAGGAGTTCCCTGAGGGATTAGGTGTGCCAATAGGTTAGAGGTGTTATTTAACCAACCAAATAGCATGAATGCTAGTCATATTGGAAGAGCTAATGATAATGTGAATACTAAGTGCCTAGAGGCTGTAAATACATATGGTATCAGCCCTAGCAGGTTGTTAAATATAATTAAAAAGAAAAAAGAGATTATAGTGATTAATGTATACGGGCTTTTTTTAATAAGTGGTCTAAACTCTAAAAGTAAATACGATAGCAGTGATGATATAGAGGATGTTAATCGGTTAGTGTTTGTTATTATTTTGATTGGAATACATATGGTGAATAATAATATCCTTAATCAATTAGACGAGATAAAATTAGGAGTGGCTGGATCAAAAATAGAAAATAAATTGGTTATCAACTTCAGTCTGGGTAGTTTGTTTTATGTGGTTTAGTAAATAATTTGATTGTTTGGTGCTGTGTTCTGAAATATACTAGTAATGTTAGATAGATAATAGCTGAAATTATTAACACAAATAACGGTGCTCATAGAATAGGTGCTATTTGTGGGAGTAGGGTGTACAATTGGTAACTTTAGTTTGACAAACTAGTATTATTATTTAACTAACACTCTCACCAGGAGTTTTCACTATAGTGAGTTTAAAAGACTCATACCAATATTCGGCCACCTGTTGAGTTAGATTTGGTCATTCAATTAGTAAAGAATTTTATAGGAACAGCTTCAATTTTAATTGGTATGAATCTATGGTTTGAGCCACAGATCTCTGAACATTGACCATAAAATAACCCTGGTCGTTTAATTGAGAATATTAGTTGATTGAGTCGGCCAGGAACTGCATCTGCTTTTACACCTAATGACGGCAGGGCTCATGAGTGAATAACATCAGTGGCTGTTGTGATGATTCGGATTTGTGTATTTGTAGGTAGCACTAATCTATTATCAGTCTCTAGTAGTCGATTAGAAGAGGTGTCTGAGTCTTGAGGGAGTATATAAGAGTCAAACTCTATATTTGGGAAATCGGAATACTCGTATGATCAATATCACTGGTGGCCTACTGCTTTCACAGTCAGGTTTGGTGAGAATGGGTCGTCTAGTAAATATAATGTTTGTAATGATGGTAAGGCAATTGAGAACAAAATAAATACAGGTAGTACTGTTCAAATGATTTCAATAGTTTGTTCTTGAAGGAGGTATCGATTCGTTAGTTTAATAATAGGTAGTGACAGTATATTTAATGTAACTAGAGTAGTAATTACTGTAATAATTGTTATTGTAAAGTCATGGAAGAAAATAAGTTGTTCCATGGATGGTGAGGCGCTATCTTGAAAGGAGATTGATGACCATGTTGGAATTTCTGAAGGGTATTACCATAAATAGGCTTTAAAGCTATCACATAAATCTGTCACTTCAGTATGCTGATAGGATAGGTGTGTCGGCGTAACTATGGTCTGCTGGTGGCAATGGGTGTTGCCATTCAATAGATGATCTTAGGTTAGATGGGAATAATACTTGTCGATATGACATAAATGCCTCCAAGATAATAGCGATAAAAAGAGCTATTGCGATTAAAGATATAAAAGACCCTAATGATGAAACAATATTTCATGCTGTAAATGAGTCAGGGTAGTCTGAATATCGTCGCGGTATACCCCTTAAACCAAGAAAATGTTGTGGGAAGAATGTAATATTAACTCTTACAAATATAATATAGAAGTGGATTTTTGTGAGATTAGGGTGAAGTGTTAAACCAGTAAATAACGGGAATCAGTGAACTAATCCAGCAAAGATACCGAATACAGCCCCTATTGAGAGTACATAATGAAAATGGGCTACTACATAATATGTGTCGTGAAGGATAATGTCGATAGATGAGTTAGCTAATATAACACCAGTTAGCCCTCCAACTGTAAATAAGAAGATAAACCCGATAGCTCATAATAGGGCCGAAGAGTATGTTAGTTTACCTCCTTGTAATGTACCTAACCAACTAAATACTTTGATGCCTGTTGGCACTGCAATGATTATGGTAGCTGATGTGAAGTAAGCACGAGTGTCTACGTCTATACCTACGGTGAACATGTGGTGTGCTCACACAATGAAACCTAGGAGTCCAATGGCTGATATAGCATAAATTATTCCTAGAGTACCAAACGTCTCTTTTTTACCGGATTCTTGGCTAACAACATGAGAAATTATACCAAAGGCCGGAAGAATAAGAATATACACTTCAGGATGACCAAAGAATCAAAATAAGTGTTGGTATAAGATTGGGTCCCCACCACCACTAGGATCAAAGAAAGAGGTGTTAATATTTCGGTCAGTTAGTAGTATTGTAATTGCGCCGGCAAGTACAGGTAGTGACAAGAGAAGAAGTACAGTTGTTACAAGGATAGACCAAACAAATAATGGTATACGGTCTAATAGCATTCCTGGTCTTCGTATATTAATGATTGTTGAGATAAAATTAATAGCGCCTAGGATGGATGATGCACCAGCAAGGTGTAAGGAAAAGATAGCTAAGTCAACCGACGCACCGCTATGGGCAGTAGCTGCAGATAGCGGGGGGTAAACAGTTCATCCTGTGCCTACACCTCTTTCTACTAAACCACTTATTATCAGGAGAGTAAGAGATGGAGGCAATAATCAAAATCTTATATTATTTATCCGCGGAAACGCTATATCTGGTCTACCTAATATCAAAGGAACTAGTCAGTTACCAAATCCACCAATTATAATAGGTATTACTATAAAGAAAATTATTACAAAAGCGTGAGCTGTAACTATTACATTGTAGATTTGATCATCTCCAATTAGGTTACCAGGAGAACTTAACTCTGACCGAATAATAACTCTTATAGAAGTTCCGAGGAGTCTAGCCCAAGCACCTAAAATAAAATATAATGTACCGATATCTTTATGATTAGTAGAAAACATTCAACGATGTATGAT